ACAACACATACAAAGAGACCCGCCAACAGTCAAGTAATTAATGAATCTATGAGAAATGTTGAGAATTTGTTTCTTTCTCTTCTATCTCCCATCTAGTTTCTTTAGTTATTCACTAGAGCAATTATAATTATAATTTGGAAGTCGATCCAGGGCAAGTGTTCGGATCTATTATGACATAGCCGCGGGGCGCTCAAGGGACCTTTCTGGGCTTTGAATTGATGCAAAAATAATTTTTTGTGCAACCGAATGTATTTCTATCTTAATTCAAAGTTCCTAGATGGGGTTTCTTTATGTTTTACATAGAACATATTACTATTACTCTTACTCTATTCCAAATCAGATTAGAAGTCATTAGTCATTCCTAAGAGACACCTCAGTATCTATATTTAAGCATTCAATTCAAAAGGTATCTTTTATTCATTTTATTTTATTCATTTTAATAACAGAAAAGAAAAATATAAAATAAAATTAAAATATAGAAAATATCTATTCTCTACTGTCTGTATTTGTGTCGTATATTGTTTATTCCTATGAAATATCAGATGAAAAGAAACAATTTTAGAACGAGTATAATGAACTTCATAAAATTCTTTGATCGGTTCTTCCCACAGAAATGATCCGTTTTATTTGACTGATAGGGACAATAAACAATTAATTATAACAAATTAATTATAACAAATTAAAATATAAATATAAAAATAATAAAAATATAACAAATACTAAAAACAAATATTAAAAGACAAATACTAAATAATAACAAATACTAAATAATAATATAATAAATAATAAATAAAAGAGAGTCGTCTTATCTTATTCGAAACGCCTTGTAATCTTCAACCAATTCTGGGCTTCAATATAATTTCCAGGAGTAAGCACTATAGCTTGTTTCCAATATTCAGCGGCTTGATCGAACCACGCCTCCGCAATTTCATAGTCTCCTTGCCGAATGGCCTGTTCCCCTCGGTCGGAATAGGCGAGTAATTTCCTTCCCTTAGAACCGTACTTGAGAGTTTCCTACCTCATACGGCTCCGCAGTTAATTCTTTGGATGCCCTATTTTTTTCTCGAGTTAACTAAAAGAGGGTAATCATATGAGTTTCAAACTTGAATTTTGATTTGATTAATAATCAGTTTTATCTTTTCTCCCACCTTCAGAAGAATAAAACAAACAAATATAGGCATTCTACTATCGTTAGAATTTTCTGAAAGGTAACTATCTCGATTTCATATATAAATTTATATAGATATAGAATCCTTGAAAAAGACCTTCTCTCATAAGAAAGAAAAGACTTACTATCTTTGGGATCTGATGCTACACCGCTGCTCAATACTTTAGGGGATCGACTCTGTTACATAAATTGATTCCTAACTTTTGTCTTATATTCTGACATAAGTAAGCAGTTCTTATTGTATCGGTCAAAAATCTCGCTAATTGATCTTTACGGGGCTTCCTCTATCAATTAGATCCTTTATCCATAGAAGAAACTATCTAGGCATATTTCTTCATATTTCGACTTCTATGAAGTTTCTTTCTTTGCTACAGCTGATAAAAATCGTTGTTTTGGACGATGTATATGTAGAAAGCCTATTTTTTTTTTTATTAGTAGATTTTGCTCTTTCTTTCTTTTTTCTTTCTATAGTGGAGATAGTCGCACGTAATGACAGATCACGGCCATATTATTAAAAGCTTGTGGTAAGAAGGGGTTTCGTTCTAGTGCCCGAAAATAATATTCCAAAGCTTTTGTGTGTTCTCCATTACTTGTGTGAATAAGACCTATATTATAGAGTATATAACTTCGATCATAGGGATCAATTTCTAGTCGCATAGCTTCATAATAATTCTGTAAAGCTTCCGCATAATTTCCTTCGGATTGAGCAGCCATCCGTTACGGTCGTCATTCGATTCAAAAAATCTCCGTTCCAGAACCGTACGTGAGATTTTCATCTCATACGGCTCCTCCTTTATGTGCATAATTTATGTGCATAATGAGAATAATACATAGAATCAAAAAAGAGTGAAATATTCTCATTCTGAACTGAGCGGGGCTAGTGTTTTTATAAGAAATCTCTAGCCAACCTTCCTGCAAAAGATCTTTTCTTAACAGCAAGCATGTTGGTATTAGATAAAAATGTTAAGTTGACTCCAACAATTTCTTTGTCCTCAACGTTCCTCACTTTCTAGGAATTAGGCACTTCAACAGTCTTCGATGGTTATACGGGTATCCAAAGTACGAACCAGATGGATGTTTGTTGTCCCAACCACTCTTCTTAGTCCTGATCCCAATAAGGAAAACGGATAATTTATAACAAAGGTTTCGTGTGTTGTTGATTCCTAGGCGTAGTGCTTCTTCCTCTATGCTGCCTATTGGTACTAGTGGAGTAAGGTTAACCTGAAATAGAAAACCCATAACCATAGGTATAACCTTTCGCTCAATGCTAGAATCGACAATTAAAGCATCTGAGGCTGCATTAATCGGGGATACACGACAGAAGGAATTGCT